TTTTCTCCGTTTGGATGGACTCGTCCAGGACGATACATAGGAACTGAACACTTTTTTGCGGCTGTAAGAAAGGAAGCTTCACAATATTTTTTTGATACATGCCGAAGTGATGGAAAAACAAGAATATCTTTTACAGATCCTCCTAGTTTTTCTAGTTTTAAGGAACTGACGAAAGGGATGATATCTTCGTCCACAGTAGAAAGACTCTCCTTTGATAAACTAGACCAAGATTGGCTTGATAAGAACAAACAAAGACAAAACAACTTAAATAACGAGTTTATAAAGAGAATTCAGGCTCTAGACACGGGATTTCTTTTTCTAGATATACTCGACAAAAGGACTCGGGTTTGTATTGAGAAAATGAATGAAACCTGCCTCTGCCTACCCAAAAGGTATGATCCTTTGTTGAATGGGCCCTCTCGTGGAAGAAGCAAAAAGTTGCCCAAACGACTGGCGGATCCCAAAGAAGAAGCAAAAAGGAAGAAAGAAGCAAAAAAAAAGAAGAAAGAAGAAGAAAAAAAGAAGAAAGAAGCAAAAAAAAAGAAGAAAGAAGAAGAAAAAAAGAAGAAAGAAGAAGCAAAAAAGAAGAAAGAAGAAGCAAAAAAGAAGACAAGCGAAGAAGAAGAAAAGAAGACAAGCGAAGAAGAAGAAAAGAAGACAAGCGAAGAAGAAGAAAAGAAGACAAGCGAAGAAGAAGAAAAGAAGACAAGCGAAGAAGAAGAAAAGAAGACAAGCGAAGAAGAAGAAAAGAAGACAAGCGAAGAAGAAGAAAAGAAGACAAGCGAAGAAGAAGAAAAGAAGACAAGCGAAGAAAAGGCACCGAAAAGCAAAGAACAGGAGAAAGAAGAAGAAAAGAAGACAAGCGAAGAAAAGGCACCGAAAAGCAAAGAACAGGAGAAAAAGGAAGAAGAGGAACGTCAACGCAAAGAAGAAGAGGAACGTCGACGCGAAGCAGAAAAAAGGGCACTTCTTCAATTGCATGAATTTCATCAAAAAGTCTACAATGCAATTAAATCTGCAAAATCTCGTGGAAGAAAAAAAAATGCAATGCAATCGCGTAAATCTCGTGGAAGAAAAAAGAATGCCATGCAATCTCGTGAAAGAATCGACGATGAACCTACAGAATCTCAACTTCAGCAAATCCTTGCTCGAAATCAAATTCATGAGACCCTTTTGCCAGGTTGCATGTACGAGTCCCCAACATATGAAGAGAGAATGTTCGCGATACTAAAAAGTAAAACACGAAAACTAAGAGCAAAAGGAAAATTCTCTTATAATCCTTTGGCAAAATTTTTTTCTAAGCCTTCGGGAAGCATTTTTTGGAACCAGAAAAAACGAAAAAAAAAAAAGACTTATCTAAGGTTCCTACGTGCGGTACGAAAGCCCATCCGAAAACCCGTCCTTCGCTGGGGATACATATTATTCCGCCAGGTTTTGTTCGAGTGGGGTGCACCCTTTGTGGTCGACCGGCATAAGGATGGCGATGATGAGTGCTTTGATATTCACTCAGGACGATTCAAATATGACATTATTTTGCCTGAGGATAGTGAAAGGGCATTGATCGAAGAACTTGACGCAAAAAGGGCATTGATCAAAGAACTTGACGCAAAGAAGCAGGATATTGATCCGGAGATTGCTAAAGCGATTAATAGGAAGGTTGTGAGGAATTTCAGCAAGAGTGGGGGAGACCCTTCTAGTATTGCCTTTGAGAAAAGCCTTACTCATTCTCACGCTGGCAGCTACGGCGTCGATATCGATGGGAAAGCCCAGCCTGTTATGGACGAGTGGCGGGCCACCTTGAGAATGACGCGCAACCAATTTTGGTGGCAGGATCATGTCAAAGGTGTTGCGACCACCCTAAAGCGTAAAAGCGGAAGTGTTCGAAGAAAGTTTGAAATGTTTCCGCATTCCCCTCTTTTTTTGGGCTTCGCAAGAAGTAGACTGTCTCGTTCTTTTAGGGCATTTAGACCCCTTGTTTTGAAAATGAAAAATTTGATCGCTAGGTTTGGAATCAAAAAAGGGGACCTTTTCACTCTTAAGGGACCTAAGAAAGAACCGACAAAAAGGAAGACAAAAAGGAAGATAGACGAAAAAAAAAGCAAAGCATTGAAAGAAGGTAAAAAATTGAACAAAAAACGAAACAAAGCAATAAACTTACTAGAAGAGCGGTTTAGGATGGAGGGAATGGATTCATGGGATGAGCTTTATTATGGGCTAGGAGTCAGAGCTATCATATTACTTTGTCACTCCTATTTGCGAAAATATATTGTATTGCCTTTAGCGATAATAGCTAAAAATATTGGTCGTATCTTATTTTTGCAGGAGCCCGAGTGGGATGAGGATAGAAAGGACTTGGAAAACGAGATTCATCTTTTATGCAGCGATGACGGTTTGCCTATAGGCGAAATATCCATCAAGAACTTGCCGGCGGAGTGGTGGGAATACGGTTTTCAGATCAAAATTTTGTTTCCTTTAGAGTTGAAACCTTGGCACACAGCGGATGAGAGACAAAGCCTCGATTCTGGTTTTCTAAGGGCTTTCTGGGGACTAGCTGACCATCCTTGGGGTAATATGCGATCCGACCCTTCCCTTTCCATTTTTGTGGGGCCCCTTTGGAAAGAAATAAAAACGAAATGGAAAAGCTTAATAGGAGACAAATTGAAAGCGAGCGCCCTTCGACTTATAAGAAGCGTTTTCAACCCAAAAAGAAAGCAAGATTTTGTTCGCGTTCTAGGAAACCTAAAAGAAAGCATAAAACGGCTTCAAGAACGCATAAAACGTCGTCAAGAACCCATAAAACGGCTTCTACAAAGCCTACTTTTGAAAAAAAAAAATACAAGATTGAAAGGGATAGAAGTAGATGAATCGAGTGAAACTCAAAAAGAAAAAGATTCTATAATCAGCAATGAGATAATTAATGAATCATTTAGTCAAATTCGATCTATAGCTTCTCCAAATTCAGAAGAAGAAATACAAAATCTGATTAATAGAACAAGCACAATCAAAAATCAAATAGAAAGAATTACAAAAGAAAAAAACAAATTAACTCCAGGACTAAATAATAGTCCTAACAACAAAAAGCAAAATAATAATGTAAAAAATCTTTGGAAAATTTTCAAAAGAAGAACTGTTCGATTAATAAGTAAATGGAATTATTTTCAAAAAATTTGCATTGAAAAAATATACAAAATATACCTAGATATCTTTCTATATATAATTAAGATTCCTAGAATCAATTTCACAAAAAAATTTGTTGAGAAAGACATTTCCAATACTGAAACAAATCAAAAAAGAATTCCCCAGATTGTTCCGAAATTTGCTTCCTTGCCAAATTTATCTTCCCTGTCACAAGCATATGTATTTTACAAATTATCACAAACCCTAGTTAGTGATAAGTTAAGATCTGTTCTTCAATATCGCGGAACGTCTTTTTTTCTTAAGACTGCAATAAAGGATTCTTTTGAAAGACAGGGAATATTTCATTCCGAATTAAAGCATAAGAAACTTCGAAATTTTGGAACGAATCCATGGAAAAACTGGTTAAGAGGTCAGTCTCAATACAATTTATCTAAGGTTCATTGGGAGCAAATAGGCGCACTCAACCGACGTCATACGCCTCAAAATAACGATTTAAATAAAGGAGATTCAAAAGACCCATTAAAAAAACACGATGATTCGGAAGTATATTCATTAGTAAGAAATCAAAAAACTAAGTTTCAGAAAAACTATAAATATGATCTTTTAGCATATAAATACATTTCTTCTGAAACTAAGAAGGACTCCTCTATTTCGAAATTGCCATTACCAGTAAATAAGAGCCAAGAGATCGACTTATTTGATATACCAGAGAAGGTTTTTTTCAAGACTTATTTCAAGGATTATTCTACTGCTCTACTAGAACAGAACTTTCTAGACAAGCTTTATCAAGAAAGTACTTATCTATACAATTTTCTAGACAAGACTTATACAGACAGGGATTATGAGAAGTATGATTACTATGTATGGGATACTCGCAGTATGTTTTCAAAAGACTATTTACTAGAGCGTCTAGAGTATTATGAACGAAGGTTCTACAACCAAATCTTTTTCAGGCCTTATATAGACGACAAGAAGTTGGCATACTATTATCTAGACAAGATTCCTATCTTGGGGAATCAGATAACCCGGTATTTTAATGCGATTGAGTATCGCAGGGCTTATCTAAACGAGGTTTATGTAGACAAGAGTTGGCTAGACAAGTATCGAGACAAGGTTTATATGTCTCTGAAAACAATGCGAAAGAAACAATCTGAAAGAAAATATCTGGACTTTGAGTGGACGATTTTCCACAAATATCTAGTCGATTTTGATCTAGTCAATTTCAATTTGGAGACCGGGAAAAAGCTCGACCCTAACCATATTGAGACTAAGACTTCGAAAAGAATTGAGACTAAGACTTCGAAAAGAATTGAGACTAAGACTTCGAAAAGAATTGAGACTAAGACTTCGAAAAGAATTGAGACTGAGAATTCTGAAAGAATGCAGTGGCCAATAATTGAGTATGAAAATTTGGAAATAAAGAAGACTAAGCGTAGAGGTCTTATTTATCAGATCCTTCCAAAAGGGCTCTTGGCTCCAGAAATCGAAAAGGATCCAAAAATCAAAGAACACAAAAAAAGCTTTTTTAATTGGATGGGAATGAATGAAGAAATCTTAAAGGCAAATTCGAATGAGGAAGATTCGAATCAGGAAGATTGGTTCTTCCCAGAATTTATGGTACGTAAGAAGAAATATCAATCCGAACCGTGGCTTAGACCTACGAAGTTACTTCTTTTAAATTTAAAAGTAAAAGAAGAAGAAGAAGAAGAAGAAGAAGAAGAAAATCTGAGTCAAGGAAAAGCAACTGTTAGTCAAGGAAAAGAAAGTCAAGGAAAAGCAACTGTTAGTCAAGGAAAAGAAAGGAAAGAAGAAGAAAATCTGAGTCAAGGAAAAGCAACTGTTAGTCAAGGAAAAGAAAGGAAAGGAAAAGCAACTGTTAGTCAAGGAAAAGAAAGGAAAGGAAAAGCAACTGTTAGTCAAGGAAAAGAAAGGAAAGGAAAAGCAAATGTTAGTCAAAACATCGAAGACATCCAAGAAGTTATTAGAGAAGATTATGAAAAAGGGTTCAGTCAAAAAAACACACAATACCGGAGTGACTCGTCGAGGTCAGTAAATTTCGAGAGCCTTGTTTGGAAGGCTTTGGGTTATAGCCTGCACCTACCGGCGAAAACTCGGGACGAGATGCTCGATGGGATGGTCAATCTGCAGATGGTGGTTAAGACAAAAGAGCCTTTACCACAAAAACGAAGGATTTTCACCTATTTACAAACGGGAGATGTGCCGCCAAAAGCATTGCTGTATCATTATTCGGAGGATGCTACTACGTTTAGCTGGACGGAATGGGGTTTGCTTCTGACGTTCCAACCCCTATTAACTTCCTCTATAAAAAATCTGGAAGAATTTCTTATGTATCAAGCCATACGTATTTCATTAGTTCAGAAGAGTAAGCAACAAACTAATCAAAGATACGGAAAACAAAAAGATGTTGATAAGGATCATTTTGATTTGCTTGTTCCTGAAATGATTTTATCGTCTAGACGGCGTAGAGAATTGAGAATTCTCAATTCTTTAAATTTCAATTTCAAGAATAGGAATGGTGTGGATAGAAATCCAGTATTTTGCCAGGAGAACAACATAAAAAGCTGGGGTCAATTTTTGGATGAAAGTAAACACCTTGATAGAGAGAAAAATGAATTAATTAAACTCAAGTTCTTTCTTTGGCCTAATTTTCGATTAGAAGATTTAGCTTGTATGAATCGCTATTGGTTTGATACCAATAATGGGAGCCGTTTCAGTATGTTAAGGATCTATATGTATCCACGATTCAAAATTCGGTGATGGTTTTCCTATCTATTCTGTACCATATATGTTATATGCAAGCAACCAGATGCACATTTGCCCTGTCTTCCATCATAGGATACTGTGATACTAAGTTAATGCCCAATTAATTAGATCTAGAAAGAAATCAACAGAATCTTCGTACTAAAAAACTATTCGCTTTGGTGAGTGTAAAAATGTACCATCCTTTTGACTCACTATCCGAATCCAATTCAAAATTGCTTAATTGAGAAACTCAGTCAAAATAATGCCAGAAAGTCCGATTGTTGTGTATACTACATTCAACTTTCTGGCATTATTCTTACGGATCAATAAAATTCATATCTGTCAAAAGGGGAGGGAAAAATTCTTTTATGGTCAAAAATTCATTCATTTCAATTATTTCGCAAGAGGAAAACAAAGAAAACAGAGGGTCTGTTGAATTTCAAATAGTCAGTTTCACCAATAAGATACAGAGACTGACTTCACATTTGCAATTGCACAAAAAAGACTATTTATCTGAGAGAGGTCTGCAGAAAATTCTGGGAAAACGTCACCGGCTGCTGGCTTATTTGTCAAAAAAAACTCGAGTACATTATAAAGAATTCAAAGAATTACTCGACCAGTTGGAGCAAAAAAAAACTCGAGTACATTATAAAGAATTCAAAGAATTACTCGACCAGTTGGAGAAAAAAACTCGTTAATTTGAAGAGTCATTTTGCCTTTGATTGTCTTAAATTTTGATGAACTTCTTTTCGCTTTCAGCAATTCATGGAAGAATGAATCAGGAAAAAACCTATGACTGTAACAGCTCCAAGAAAAGACCTCATGATAGTCAATATGGGACCTCACCACCCATCAATGCATGGTGTTCTTCGACTCATTGTTACTCTAGATGGTGAAGATGTTATTGACTGTGAACCAATATTGGGTTATTTACACAGAGGGATGGAAAAAATTGCAGAAAACCGAACAATTATACAATATTTGCCTTATGTAACACGTTGGGATTATTTAGCTACTATGTTCACAGAAGCCATAACTGTAAATGCACCCGAACAGTTAGGCAATATTCAAGTACCTAAAAGGGCCAGCTATATCAGAGTCATTATGTTGGAGTTAAGTCGTATAGCTTCGCATTTGTTATGGCTTGGCCCTTTTATGGCAGATATTGGCGCACAGACCCCCTTCTTCTATATTTTTCGCGAAAGAGAATTGATATATGACCTATTCGAAGCTGCCACCGGTATGCGAATGATGCATAATTATTTTCGTATCGGAGGAGTCGCTGCTGATTTACCTCATGGCTGGATAGATAAATGTTTGGATTTTTGCGATTATTTTTTAACAGCGATTTCTGAATATCAAAAGCTTATTACACGGAATCCTATTTTTTTAGAACGGGTTGAAGGAGTCGGCATTATTGGCGAAGAGGAAGCAATAAATTGGGGTTTGTCGGGCCCAATGCTACGAGCTTCTGGAATACAATGGGATCTTCGTAAAGTTGATCATTATGAGTGTTACGACGAATTCGCTTGGGAAGTCCAATGGCAAAAAGAGGGAGATTCATTAGCTCGTTATTTAGTACGAATCGGTGAAATGACA